TTGCTTACCGAGGGTTCGAATCCCTCTCTTTCCGTACCTTCACCTAATTCATCGATCTTACTAACCACAATAGATCAAATAGCAATGGATACGACTATTCCAACAGTTAGACCTTTCTTTGATATGGATTCTCTATTCCTAATGGCTGTGGTACAGAAAATACTGTGTAAAGAAAAGAGTAGAGTAGACAAGGAATGAAAATCTCCCTCTCGGTCTATGATACCTAAATGGAAGAAAAATCCGGATCAAACCCTTATTTATCTTAACCTTAGGTTAATTTACTTCGCCGAAAGGGAGCAAAATGGGTCGAACCCTTATTCTTATTAGTGTTGATTTTATTTTTGTTAGGTTTAAGTCTGACGAGAATAATATTCTACAACTAGCAATTCATTTATTTTCAAACCGACCCATTTACTATCTATTATTTGATTGACTAATCCTTTATATTGGAATGGTTGAAGAGTCAAATGGTTTGGCAATTCCTCATGGGGGGATGAATCGAGAGAATTTTGAATTAGAACTTTAGATTTTTGTTCATCCCTCGCCGCAATAGTATCTCGGGGTTTGCAGCGATAACTTGGTATATCTACTATACGACCATTGACTAAAATATGTCTATGGTTAACTAATTGGCGAGCTCCCGGAATAGTCGGAGCCATACCCAAGCGAAAAAGAATGTTATCAAGGCGCATTTCAAGTAATTGTAGTAAAACCTGACCTGTTGACCCTTTTGCCTTTCCGGCGATACGAACGTATTTAAGTAATTGTCGTTCTGTAAGACCATAATGAAAACGCAATTTTTGTTTTTCTTCTAGGCGAATTCGATATTGGGATTTTTTCCCGGAACGCGATTGGTTTCTAAGATCACTTCCAGCTCTGGGCCTTTTATTAGTTAGCCCTGGTAAAGCCCCCAGGCGGCGTATTTTTTTGAAACGAGGACCTCGGTAACGCGACATAAAGACTCCTTCTTCTTATTTATATTTAATTATTAATTCTTATTGATGAAATTTCATTCTACAGAATAAACCTAAACTAAAAATGAACTAAATTCTAAATAAAGCGAAATTTACTGAAGTATTATTCTATTAAAGAATAATGAGATGAGTTGGATAAATATCCAGATCTTTATATTCTATATATAGAAAAAGAAAAGGATTCTTTTCGTTAGATAGTTGGAAATTCCTATCACATAATAAATCAAGGGCTTTTGCCAAAAGAGGAAGACATTTTTTTTTTCAATATTCTTTTTTTTCAAAGATGCATTATCAATCATGTAAAACATAGAATAAAATAAATAGAGAAAAGCCGACTATCGGAATCGAACCGATGACCATCGCATTACAAATGCGATGCTCTAACCTCTGAGCTAAGCAGGCTCACATAACATAAATTCGACATGTATAAGAATTCAATAAACTCTTAGAATCTTTGCTATTCACTATTATACTATTTTAATTCTTAGCTATTCATATTCGCTATTCATAATGAATATTAATATATTAAAGAATAGAATATTAAAGAATAGAATATAGAATTTAAAATAACTGTTAAATATTATAGAAGATAACGATTAATCTAGCGATATAGAATTTCCATTTTTCTTTTTTATCACAATTCAATATTCTTTTATTTAATATGATTTGATTTTTGAATTCAAAAATCAAATCATATTAAATAAAAAAAAAGAATCGACCGTTCAAGTATTCGAAATTTCATGGGTAAATGAGTGGAAGAGAGACAGATGTATAGCGTATGTATCCACCTATATTGAATTGCCGATACAGAAATGATAAAATCGTTTTTGATTGGACCGAATATAAGCCTCCTATAGATATAGAAGATGAAAGAAGATAGACAAGAAATCAAAGACAAAGAGGAGAAAACACTTTTTCGAGACAGGAATCGGCATCTATCTAATGAATTCAACGGTTCCGGTATAAATGAAAGAAAAAGGGGAACGAGATCACAATGAGATTTTCATCTCAAAAAGGGGGATATGGCGAAATCGGTAGACGCTACGGACTTAATTGGATTGAGCCTTGGTATGGAAACTTACTAAGTGATAACTTTCAAATTCAGAGAAACCCTGGAATTAATAAAAATGGGCAATCCTGAGCCAAATCACGTTTTCCGAAAACAAACAAAGGTTCAGAAAGCGAAAATCAAAAAGGATAGGTGCAGAGACTCGATGGAAGCTGTTCTAACGAATGGAGTTGATTGTCTTACGTTAGTAGAGGAATCCTTCTATCGAAACTTCAGAAAAGATGAAGGATAAACCTGTATACATAATAGAGAAGAATTGTTGTCAATTGATTCCATATTGAAGAAAGAATCGAATATTCATTGATCAAACCATTCACTCCATAATCTGATAGATCTTTTGAAGAACTGATTAATCGGACGAGAATAAAGATAGAGTCCCGTTCTACATGTCAATACCGGCAACAATGAAATTTATAGTAAGAGGAAAATCCGTCGATTTCAAAAATCGTGAGGGTTC